TTCAGTTTGATTTCTACACACGCCTTTTTTTAGGGGGCCTACAGCCATTATGTGGCAGAGGGGTTACATCACGTATGCAACTTAATCGTATACCACTTCTCCGAATCGCTCGTAATGCCGCATCTCTTCCGAGACCGGGACCTTTTATCCTGACTTCTGCTCGTTGCATACCTTGATCCACTACTGGCCGAATAGCATCTCCTGCTGCGGTTTGAGCAGCAAATGGCGTTCCTTTTCTTGTACTCTTGAATCCACAAGTACCGGCGGAGGACCAAGAAATTACCCGCCCCCGCACATCTGTAACAGTCACAATAGTATTGTGGAAACTCGCTTGAACATGAATAACCCCTTTTGGGATTTTACGCATACTCTTACGTGAACGCCTACGCGCATTCCTACGTAAACGTAAACGTAAACCAGCGCTTGGTATAGATTTTGCCATACTTTATAATCGAAATCAGAAATATATGGATATATCCATTTCCTATCAAATCAAAGGAAATCCTTTTTTTCATCGGATCATATCCTTTACGTTAGAAAGTCCTTTTTAAACAGATTAGCCTTGTCTTTGTTTATGTCTCGGATTGGAACAAATTACTATAATTCGTCCTCTCCTACGGATCAGTCGACATTTTGTACAAATTTTACGAACGGATGCCCGTATTTTCATAATTGTCGTTCCTTAACTTAATTCCAAATATGCTTATTGGAAGGAAATAAGTTTCTTGAAATTTGGAACCTCAAATTCTAGCTCCATGAGGGGAATACTGAAGTTGAAAAAAGCATCCAATCTTTCGAATACTTGTTGCGGAGTCTATAAATTTTATACGTTTTATGGTTGAAGCATAACGCCTTACTTCAATTTGGACTCGACTCCCTCGTCGTATACGTATCAAACTAAGATTCCGTTGGATCCTTTCTGAACTAGAACCTAGAATTCGATCTTCATTAGCTAAATGAAATCTGAACATAACATTAGGAACTGATTCCGGAATGAAACCTTCATGAATCGCTTTTTTCGAGCATTCTAAGTAAAACCCTTAGAAGTATTAACTAATAGAGGGGAGTGAGACCCACTTCTCCGACCCTTTTTCTTTTCCAAAAAAGATTACCATATATAACACAAAATTTCTCCGCCGATTCCTTCTAGTCTAGCCTCTCGGTCTGTCATTATCCCTCGAGAAGTAGAAAGAATTACAATCCCCATCCCGCCTAAAATTCTAGGAATTTTTTGATAGTTAGAATAGACTCGGAGGCCAGGTCGACTAATCCGTTTTAAATTTAAAATAGTTCTAGAGGGTCCTTTCCTATTCCTTCTATGTCGTAGGGTTAAAACCAAAAAAGATGTCTTGTTTTCCTGGTGTTTTCGAACGTTTTCGATAAAACCCTCCCGTAAAAGTATTTTAACAATCTTTTCGGCCATGTTAGTAGATTCTATTCGAACCGTCCCTTTTCTATTCATGTCAACATTTCGTATAGAGGTTATTATGTCAGCAATAGTGTCCCTACCCATGATAAACTAAAATGATTGTTGTCTCCTATTTTTGATATAATCAACATGCTTTTATTTCAAAATTGGAAATAGATAATAAAAAAATGAGTTAATAGAAATAGAAATTATGCTGTATTAGTTTCAATTCTTTAATATCTTATTGTCTTTAATATCGATTTTTTGAATATCAAATCGATTATAGATTTCCAAATTCTCTATTATGTTATAGAAAGGTATATGCGTAAGATACAATCTAATGGACTAATTAATCTATTTCATTCAAATACTATGTATAATAGAACTATACTAGTCGGCATGATCTTATAATACCTCAGGTGCTAATGAAACTATTTTAGTGAAACTTAACTCTCTCAATTCGTGGGCAATCGCACCAAAAACTCGGGTTCCTTTTGGATTTCCTTCTTGATCAATGACAACAGCAGCATTGTCATCATATCGTATTATGAGACCGTCGTCACGTTTAAGTTCTTTACAAGTACGTACAATTACAGCTCTGACCACTTCTGATCTTTCTAGGGAGGTGCTTGGTAATGCTTCCTTGATCACAGCAACAATAATGTCACCGATATGAGCATATCGACGATTACTAGCTCCGATGATTCGAATACACATTAATTCTCGAGCCCCACTGTTATCCGCGACATTCAAACGGGTTTGAGGTTGAATCATATCATTTTTAATCTGTTCTTTCAATGCAAAGAATGAAGTAAAAAAAAAAGAAATATTGGTTGTAAAAAAAAAAAAAAAAAGACACTCGCAACTGTTTTTTATCCCTAAGACTTTTTTCTTTGATTCTACGTTCCTATCCCGAAATAATGAATTGAGTTCGTATAGGCATTTTCGAGGCTGCTATAGAAATCGCCTTTCTGGCTATCTTTTCTGCGACTCCACCCATTTCATAAAGTATTCTACCCGGTTTGACGACAGCTACCCAATATTCGGGGTTTCCTTTACCCGAACCCATACGTGTTTCGGCCGCTCTTAACGTAACGGGTTTGTCTGGAAATATACGTACCCATGTTTTTCCACCACGTCGTACATTTCGCGTCATTGCTCGACGCCCTGCTTCTATTTGTCTAGATGTGATCCACGCCGGTTCAAGTGCCTGCAGAGCATATTTACCGAAACAAATACGATTGCCGCGATAAGATATCCCCCTCATTCTTCCTCTATGTTGTTTACGAAATCTGGTTCTTTTGGGGTTATAGTTGATGGTTCTTTCGCAATTCCACCTCTACTCCAAAACCGGACATGAGAGTTTCGTCTCATCCGGCTCCTCGCGAATCAAAGGATTCAAGTTGAATGAAAATCTACTCTGGATTCTTTTTTGAGATTTCATCTAATCTATTCGAAATTTCTATATCTTGTTTGGATATCCACTTCAAGATGTATTTCATTTCTCGATTCTTTTTTTCTTTTTATAAAAAAATAGATATATATTTGTTTGGAGAATATATCGATAAACTAGAGAATCTATTCTCTAATGTTGTTTTTTATAACGAATCTTTATTTTCTTTTGCCTTGTCTCATATTATCATATTGGATAGAACAAGATTGAGTAATCTAATAAAACCCTTCGCGGGCGAATATTCACTCTTTCAATATCTACTTCAGTTGTAGGGTTAGCTCATAATTTCTCCGAATAAATGAATTGTTCCCCGGTTCGGTCCGCCATCCCACCCAATGAATTATTAGGATTCGTTTTTCAAGAGAATCCTCTGTAGTCACGGGTTCCGTCGTTCCCATCGCTTCTCAATTAATGGTTAGGTTTGAATTCTACAATGGAGCCCTTCGTGGAATTTGTTCTTGAGTCAATCTTCTCAGTCTTTATTGGCTCCAGGCTCTTGATTTTTTTCTAGGAATCGATTCATCTAGTCTAGTTATGGGTGAATCGGTATTGATGCTTTATAACACTGTCTTTTATGAGATGACTCAGAAACCTTACATATATTGGAATGGTATATCATTGATATTCTTGTTCTTTCTTTCTCTCACCCTTCCATTTATCTATATCCTTTTCTTTTTTAGATTCTTTTATATACATCAATTTTATATACATAAAGAACATAATTTGATACATATATAAAGATTTGATACATATATAAAGAATTCAATTGGGTTTTCTTTTTTTTATGCAAAAAAGATTTCAGCTGCTACAATGATATGACCGCTAGATCATATCTTGACTGGTTTTTGGTATCCAGATAATGCGAAGCGATGAGTTGGTTATTAGTCCATAGTAGGGGTCGGTCCATTTTTTTGAATCCTATTCCTCTAAAACAACCAACGAGTCACACACTAAGCATAGCAATTATATAAACGTATCAATCAAATTTTGATTCAATCTTATAGAATTGTTCATTTTTTTCCTTTAAGAGAAAAAAAAAATGAAAGGAACGAGTTGGTTGTTTTTTTCTCATTTAATGGATAGAGTGTAACGACAAGTAAAGTCTTCCTATCCCTCCTCTCTAATCCTCTCTAAATATCCAAATTTTGATGCCTAATAGCCCATGGATAGTTCGGACTGGATAGACACAAAAATCAATTTTAGCTCGAATGGTTTGTAGAGGAACCCGACCTTCTTTGATCCAGAGGACACGTGCTATCTCTCCTCCGTTGAGGCGCCCTGCAATTTGTACTCGAATTCCTTTTGTATCCGCCTGTTCGGCTAATTCAATAGCCTTTTGGATTGCTTTGCGAAAGGAAACTCTATTGTTTAATTGTCCGGCTATAAATTCTGCCAGAATATTGGGGTCTCCGTAGGGTTTTGTAATTTTTGTAATAGTAATGTTGATTTTTCGGTTCACAGAATTGATTTCTTTTTGTACAATCCTCTGTAATTCTTCGATTCTTCGTGTCCCATCTTCTATTAATAACTTTGGGAATCCCATATAGATTTTGACTTGAATCAGATCAATTCTTTTTCTAATCTCTATTCGGGCAATCCCCTCGACACCCGAACCCGAGGATATTTTCATATTTTTTTGTATATAATTTTTGATACAATCTCGTATTTTTTGATCTTCTTGTAGACCGTCAGAATAATCTTTTGGTTGTGCAAACCAAATCGAATGATGACTTTGAGTTGTACCAAGTCTGAAACCGAGTGGATTTATTTTTTGTGCCATAGTCCCTCACTATTATAGATATCATGATATGTCATATTTTTGTCCTTATTTTTTTTTTCCCACGCGTCTTTTTTTAAGGAGAAGAAATCTTCTTCAAATTCATCGAAAGACGTATCTTGCAATACAATTCTTATATGGCAAGTGGGTCTTCTTATTGGATAACTCCGTCCTCGAGCTCGCGGTTTTAATTTTTTCACAGTAGTGCCTTCGTTGACTTCCGCTTTACTAATAACTAAAGTTGCTTCATTGAAAGACATATTGTGCCTAGCATTTGCGGCCGCAGAATTCACTAATTTTAAAATGGGATCACACGCTCGATAAGGCATAAGTGCTAGTAGCATAAGGGTTTCTTCGTAGGA